GCTATATGTTGTGTCGTGTCAACTATTTCTACGGAAGGTGGTGAGATGATATCTTGAGCGGTTACGTATCTAGGACCCCTTACGCAAATTGACGCGTCTCTAACTCCATAGAGATTACTTCTCAATACAATTTCTTTCAAATTTTGTAAGATTTCATGTACTGATTCCTCAATACCTACTATCGTAGAATATTCATGTGGCACCTTCTTAGATTTTGCACGTGTGATACATGTTCCTTCTATTTCTCCAAGTAAGGCCCTTCGCATGGCAATACCGATGGTATCAGCTTGACCTTTCATAAGTGGTGACAGAATGAAACGACCATAATAAAGACGCTTACTGTCTACTCTTGATTCAACACACTTCCACTGTAGTGTTCGAGTGGATCCTGCTACTTCCTCTCGAACCATACTATACTATACTAGACTAGTATTATTATTTGATCATTTATTTCTCTTGAAATCGGTTTAATTCTTATTTCTACACACGTCTTTTTTTAGGAGGTCGACATCCATTATGTGGCATAGGTGTTACATCACGTACGAAGCTTAATAATATACCACTTCTACGAATGGCTCGTAATGCTGCATCTCTTCCGAGACCAGGACCCTTTATCATAACTTCTGCTCGTTGCATACCCTGATCAACCACTGTACGAATAGCATTTACCGCTGTGGCTTGAGCAGCATAAGGTGTTCCTCTTCTTGTGCCTTTGAATCCAGAAGTACCGGCGGAGGCCCAAGAAACTACCCGACCTCGTATATCTGTAACAGTTATAATAGTATTGTTGAAACTCGCTTGAACATGAATAACGCCTTTTGGTATTCTACGTCCATTCTTACGTGAACCAATACGCCCATTCCTACGTGAACCAATTCTTGGTATAGCTTTTGTCATATTTTATCATCTCATATTTATGAGTCAGAAATATACAAAAAGAAAAGATACGGAGATATCCATTTCATGTTAAAACAGATCCTTTACCTTATTTTTACATATTTTTTTTATTTTGGAAAGTAAAGTTCTTTTTTAGAAGAATTATCCTTGTCTCTGTTTATGTTTCGGATTGGAACAAATCACTATAATTCGTCCACGCCTGCGAATCAGTCGACATTTTTCACAAATTTTACGAATGGAAGCCCTTATTTTCATATTTTTTATTCCTTACCTTAATTCTGAATCCACTCCTTGGAAGAGAATAAGTCTCTTGAATTTTTTTTTAACTTCGAATTGTATACCCATGGTTAAAAAAATAACCTAATCGTTCGAATCTTTGTTGCGAAGTCGATAAATTATACGTCCCCTGGCTGAATCATAACGACTTACTTCAATTTTTACTCTATCTCCCGGTAGTATCCGTATAAAACTGCGGCGGATCCTCCCTGAAACATATCCTAGAATTAGATCTTCATTATCTAAACGGACCCGGAACATACCGTTGGGAAGTGATTCAGTAATTAAACCCTCATGAATCAATTTTTGTTCTTTCATTCCAGGTAACCTCCTTGAAGTATCAACTAATGGAGGAAGAGTTATATAACTCACTTTTCCTCTCTATTTTACAAATAGGAAGTTAGAGATCAAATTCGGATACCAGAGGTGGAAGATTACCATATATAACACAAAATTTCTCCTCCAATTCTTTCTAGTCGAGCTTCTCGATCTGTTATTATACCTCGAGAAGTAGAAAGAATTACAATTCCCATTCCACCTAAAATCTTAGGAATTCGTTGATAGTTGGAATAAATTCGTAAGCCGGGCCGGCTGATACGCTTTAAAACGGTTCTAGTTTTATATATTCCTTTTCTGGTTTTTCTATGTCGCAGAGTTGAAACCAAGAAATATTTGTTACTCTCCTGATGTTTCCGAACGTTTTCAATAAAACCTTCTCGTAGAAGTATTTTAACAATGTTTTCGGTGATATTTGTAGATGCTATTCGAACCCTTCCTTTTTTATCCGTGTCAGCATTTCTTATAGAAGTTATTAGATCGGCAATAGTGTCCCTACCCATGACGAACTAGAATTATAGGTTCCTCCTAATTTTGATATAATCAACATGTTTCCTTTTTTTTTTATTATAAAGTATATACGTGAGACACAATCTACTAATTTGATCTATTTGATCTATTTCAGATACCCTACTATATCATAGTCTCATCTACTACTATTTATAATACTTCGGGAGCTAATGAAACTATTTTAGTAAAATTTAACTGTCTCAATTCTCGAGCGATCGCACCAAAAACTCGAGTTCCTTTTGGATTTCCTTCTTGATCAATGACAACTGCAGCATTGTCGTCATATCGTATTATCATACCGTTTTCACGTTTGAGTTCTTTACATGTACGTACAATTACAGCTCTAATTACTTCTGATCTTTCTAGAGGCATATTGGGAACTGCTTCTTTGATTACAGCAACAATAACATCACCAATATGAGCATATCGGTGATTACCAGCTCCTATGATTCGAATACACATCAATTTTCGAGCTCCGCTGTTATCCGCTACATTCAAAAGGGTCTGAGGTTGAATCATATCATTTTTATTTCAATCTGTTATTTCAATGCAAAAGTATGAAAGAAAAAAAAAATAAATAAATATTGTCCGTCCAGAAATAAATAAACCTGCGGTTGTTTTTTCATCCCCAATACCCCTTTTTGTTTAGTTCTACATCTCTATCCTGAAATAAGAAATTGAGTTCGTATAGGCATTTTGCGCGCAGCTATTGAGATAGCTGCTCTAGCTACAGTTTCTGATACTCCACCCATTTCATAAAGTATTCGACCCCGTTTAACAACGGATACCCAATATTCAGGGGATCCCTTCCCCGAACCCATACGTGTTTCCGCGGGTCTTACTGTAACAGGTTTGTCGGGAAATATACGTACCCATATTTTTCCACCACGACGCGCATATCGTGTCATTGCTCTTCGCCCTGCTTCTATTTGTCTAGCTGTAATCCAAGTAGGTTCAAGTGCCTGAAGAGCGTATCTGCCGAAACAAATATGATTGCCTCGACAAGATATTCCTTTCATTCTTCCTCTATGCTGTTTACGAAATCTGGTTCTTTTGGGGTTATAGTCGATGGTTGTTTCTTAATTCCATCTCTACTGCAGAACTGGACATGAGAGTTTCTTCTCATCCAGCTCCTCGCGAATGAAAGGATTCAAATTCAATAAAATAATATTATAGATACACATTAATAGGTACACATTAATAGATAATACACCAAGTAATGGCTTTTATTGATATTTAATTTCCTACATAAGAAGGAAGATGTAGATACAAGATATACAATACAGCTAGACGTGTGTGTAGATTTATGTATCTTTATAGATAATGTAATGTTTCTCTTTTTTTTTTTTAAAACATAAGGAATCCTTTCCTTATTTTTTTTACCTCTATCGAATTACGACAAAAGATTGTAATCCAATAAATAGAGGTTTCGCGGGCGAATATTTACTCTTTCCTGTTTCATTCGAAGGTTCAATTCATAACCTTTCAGAATAAATCAATTTTTTCTTGGTCCGTTCCGCCATCCCACCCAATGAATTATTAGGATTCGTTTTCAATAGAAGCCTATGCAGTCACAGGTTCTGTCGTTCCCATAGCTTCTCCATTAATGGTTAGGTCCGAACTTTGCAATGGAGCTTCCAACAAAATTCGTTCCCAAGTCAATTTCCTCAGTTTTTATTAACCTGAAGGCTCTTTATTATTTTATTCTATTTTAAATTATTTCATTTTTTAATTCTTATATTTATAATTATCTTATCAGTATTGATTATTCAGTATTGATGCTTTATCACACTGCCTTTTATGACGTGATTCATAGACCATACATATTGGAATCATATATCATTGATATTTTTGTTCTTTCTTTCTATCATCCTTCCATTTATCCACATCCCTTTATTTTTTTTTGCTTTACAACCCATAATCAGATCTATTTTTTGTTGAAAGAATTTCAGTTGCTACAACCATATGATAGATCCACTCATTCATATAGTGACTGTTTCTTGGGATCTCGACAATACGAAGCAATAAGTTGGTTATTAGTTTATTTTATATAATTACAAAGTTTATAGCAGGGGTCAGTTTATTTTTTTTTTTAATCCCAACTTGAAACTATAAAGAAAAAACTAACGAGTCACACACTAAGCATAGCAATTATACCAAATGATCAATCGAATTTTTATTTAACCTTTTAGAATTGTTCATTTTTTTATTTTTAACGAAAAAAGAATGAAAGAGTTTGTCATTTTTTGTTTTATCACTGGACAGAATGGGAAGACAAGGTTGATTATTCCTCGTCTACAAATATCCAAATTTTTATACCTAATACTCCATAAATAGTTCGAATTGTATAGGAACAATGATCAATTTTAGCGCGAATTGTTTGTAGGGGAACTCTACCCTCTCTGATCCATTCAACACGTGCAATTTCTTTTCCGTCGATACGGCCTGCTATTTGCACTTGAATTCCTTTTGTATCCGTTTGTTCAGTTAATTCAATAGCTTTTTTCATTGCTTTTCGAAACGAAACTCTATTTTTTAATTGTAAAGCTATATATTCTGCAAGAATATTAGGTTGTCCATAAGGTTTTTCAACTCTTGTGATAGCAATGTTGAGTCTCCGGTTTACAGAATGAAACTCCTTTTGTACATTCATCTGTAATTCTTCGATTCCTCGTGTTTGCCCCTCTATTAATAAATTTGGGAATCCAATATAGATTATGACTTGGATCAAATCGATTTTTTTTTGAATTGTTATACGTGCAATTCCTTCGAAACCTGAGGATATTTTCCTATTTTTTTGTACATAGTTCTTGATACAATTCCGTATTTTTGCATCTTCCTGTAGGCCCCCGGAATAATTTTTTGGTTGTGCGAACCAAAAGGAATGATGACTTTGAGTTGTACCAAGTCTGAAACCAAGTGGATTTATTTTTTGTCCCATATTTTTCTATTCTATTTTATTTTTCATCCATATTTTTTTA